GCTAGTGTAGCTTAATTTAAAGCATAGCACTGAAAATGCTAATATGAAAAATGAAAATTTTCCCCAAGCATGAAGATTTGGTCCTGGCCTCAGTATTAATTGCAACTAAAATTATACATGCAAGTTTCAGCATCCCTGTGAGAATGCCCTAATTACTCTATCAATTAATTAGGAGCGGGTATCAGGCACACACACGTAGCCCAAGACATCTTGCTAAGCCACACCCCCAAGGGATTTCAGCAGTAATAGATATTGACACATAAGCGAAAGCTTGAGTCAGTTAAAGTTAACAGAGTTGGTAAATCTCGTGCCAGCCACCGCGGTTATACGAGTAACTTACATTAATATTTCCCCGGCGTAAAGAGTGATTTAAGGAATATCTACATAACTAAAGTGAAGACCTAATGAAGCTGTTACACGTACCCATAAATGGAAACATCCACAACGAAAGTGACTTTACATAACCAGAAATCTTGATGTCACGACAGTTAGACCCCAAACTAGGATTAGATACCCTACTATGTCTAACCACAAACTTAAACAATAACTTACCTATATTGTTCGCCAGAGTACTACAAGCGCTAGCTTAAAACCCAAAGGACTTGGCGGTGTCCCAAACCCACCTAGAGGAGCCTGTTCTATAACCGATAATCCCCGTTAAACCTCACCACTTCTGGCCATCCCCGTCTATATACCGCCGTCGTCAGCTCACCCTATGAAGGTTAAAAAGCAAGCAAAAAGAACTAACTCCTATACGTCAGGTCGAGGTGTAGCAAATGAAGTGGGAAGAAATGGGCTACATTTTCTATAAAGAAAACACGAATGGAAAACTGAAAAACTACTTAAAGGTGGATTTAGCAGTAAGAGGAGACCAGAGAGCTTCTCTGAAATCGGCTCTGGGACGCGCACACACCGCCCGTCACTCTCCTCAAAAAAATCTATTCATTTTTAATTAAAAGAGAATCCCCAAGAGGAGGCAAGTCGTAACATGGTAAGTGTACTGGAAAGTGCACTTGGAATCAAAATGTAGCTAAATTAACAAAGTACCTCACTTACACCGAGGAGATATCCGTACAATTCGGGTCATTTTGAACATTAAAATTAGCCTGACCACCCACCTGAACTAAACCATATTAACTACCTCACATATTAATTCCTAACTAAAACATTTTTAATTTTTAGTATGGGTGACAGAACAAAAACTCAGCGCAATAAACATGTACCGCAAGGGAAAACTGAAAAAGAAATGAAAAAATAATTAAAGTAATAAAAAGCAGAGACTCAACCTCGTACCTTTTGCATCATGATTTAGCTAGAAAAACTAGACAAAGAGATCTTAAGCCTACCTTCCCGAAACTAAACGAGCTACTCCGAAGCAGCACAACTTAGAGCCAACCCATCTCTGTGGCAAAAGAGTGGGAAGACTTCCGAGTAGCGGTGATAAGCCTATCGAGTTTAGTGATAGCTGGTTACCCAAGAAAAGAACTTTAATTCTGCATTAATTTATTTTATACCAAAAAGTCTACCTTATTAAGGTTAAACATAAAAATTAATAGTTATTCAAAAGAGGGACAGCCCTTCTGAACTAAGATACAACTTTTTAAGGTGGATAATGATCATATTTATTAAGGTTATTACCCCAGTGGGCCTAAAAGCAGCCATCTGTAAAGTAAGCGTCACAGCTCCAATCTCACAAAACCCTATAATTTAGATATTCCTTCACAACCCCCTTAATTATATTGGGTTATTTTATAAAACTATAAAAGAACTTATGCTAAAATGAGTAATAAGAGGAAAAACCTCTCCAGACACAAGTGTATGTCAGAAAGAATTAAATCACTGATAACTAAACGAACCCAAATTGAGGCCATTATAATAATATTTCCTTAACTAGAAAATCCTATTATAATATTCGTTAACCCTACACAGGAGCGTCCCAAGGAAAGATTAAAAGAAAATAAAGGAACTCGGCAAACATAAACTCCGCCTGTTTACCAAAAACATCGCCTCTTGCAAAACCATAAGAGGTCCCGCCTGCCCTGTGACAATGTTTAACGGCCGCGGTATTTTGACCGTGCAAAGGTAGCGTAATCACTTGTCTTTTAAATGAAGACCCGTATGAAAGGCATCACGAGAGTTTAACTGTCTCTATTTTCTAATCAATGAAATTGATCTACTCGTGCAGAAGCGAGTATAACAACATTAGACGAGAAGACCCTATGGAGCTTCAAACACTTAAATTAACTATGTAAATTAACTATTCCACGGAAATAAACAAAAATATAATATTTTTAATTTAACTGTTTTTGGTTGGGGTGACCAAGGGGAAAAACAAATCCCCCTTATCGACTGAGTACTCTTAGTGCTTAAAAATTAGAATCACAATTCTAATTAATAAAATATTTATCGAAAAATGACCCAGGATTTCCTGATCAATGAACCAAGTTACCCTAGGGATAACAGCGCAATCCTTTCTCAGAGTCCTTATCGCCGAAAGGGTTTACGACCTCGATGTTGGATCAGGACATCCTAATGATGCAACCGTTATTAAGGGTTCGTTTGTTCAACGATTAACAGTCCTACGTGATCTGAGTTCAGACCGGAGAAATCCAGGTCAGTTTCTATCTATGAATTAATTTTTCCCAGTACGAAAGGACCGGAAAAATGGAGCCAATACCTCAGGCACGCTCCATTTTCATCTATTGAAACAAACTAAAATAGATAAGAAAAATCTATCTATATACCCAAGAAAAGGGTTGTTGGTGTGGCAGAGCCTGGTAAGTGCAAGAGACCTAAACTCTTTAATCCAGAGGTTCAAATCCTCTCTCCAACTATGCTTGAAACCCTCTTACTTTACTTAATTAATCCACTTACTTACATTATCCCCATCTTACTAGCTACAGCTTTCCTCACCTTAATTGAACGAAAAATTCTTGGCCATATACAACTTCGCAAAGGCCCTAATATTGTAGGTCCACATGGACTCCTACAACCAATTGCAGACGGCCTAAAACTATTTATTAAAGAACCCATTCATCCATTAACATCTTCTCCATTCCTATTCCTAGCTACCCCCACAATAGCCCTAATACTAGCCCTCCTTATATGAATACCCCTCCCTCTTCCCCACGCAATTATTAACCTAAATTTAGGCTTACTATTCATTCTAGCAGTTTCAAGTTTAACCGTCTATACTATTTTAGGCTCTGGATGAGCATCCAATTCAAAATACGCCCTCATAGGGGCCCTACGAGCCGTAGCACAAACAATCTCCTACGAAATCAGCCTCGGACTAATCCTTTTATCAATAATCATCTTTACAGGAGGATTCACCCTCCATACCTTCAACCTTGCACAAGAAACAATTTGACTTCTTATTCCAGGATGACCACTAGCCCTAATATGATATGTTTCAACCCTAGCAGAAACTAACCGAGTACCATTTGACTTAACAGAGGGGGAATCAGAATTAGTTTCAGGATTTAATACCGAATACGCAGGAGGGTCATTTGCCCTATTTTTCCTTGCTGAATACACAAATATCTTACTAATAAATGCCCTCTCAGTCATCCTATTTATAGGCTCCTCCTACAACCCACTCCTCCCCCAAATCTCAACATTTAACTTAATAATAAAAACAACCCTATTAACCTTACTTTTCCTATGAATCCGAGCATCATACCCTCGCTTCCGCTACGACCAACTCATACACTTAGTATGAAAAAACTTTTTACCCCTAACTTTAGCAATTATACTATGACATATCACCCTACCCATAACCACAGCAAGCCTACCCCCACTAACCTAAAAACGGAAGCGTGCCTGAATAAAGGACCACTTTGATAGGGTGGATAATGAAAGTTACAACCTTTCCTCTTCCTAGAAAAATAGGATTTGAACCTATACCTAAGAGATCAAAACTCTTTATGCTTCCAATTATACTACTTCCTAAGTAAAGTCAGCTAACAAAGCTTTTGGGCCCATACCCCAACCATGTTGATTAAAATCCTTCCTTTACTAATGAACCCAATTGTATTAACCATTATCATTTCAAGCCTAGGCCTAGGAACTATCCTTACATTTACTGGTTCACACTGACTTCTAGTATGAATAGGTCTCGAAATTAATACTCTAGCCATCATCCCCCTAATAATTCGTCAACACCATCCCCGAGCAGTAGAAGCCTCCACAAAATACTTCATCACACAAGCAACTGCCTCAGCCTTACTTTTATTTGCTAGCGTAACAAACGCTTGGACTTCAGGTGAATGAAGTTTAATTGAAATAACTAATCCAGGCTCTGCCACACTTGTCACAATTGCACTAGCACTAAAAATTGGCCTAGCCCCCCTCCATTTCTGACTCCCTGATGTCCTTCAAGGCCTAGACCTCACCACCGGCCTCATCCTTTCCACATGGCAAAAACTCGCCCCATTCGCCATCCTTTTACAACTTTACCCTTCACTTAATTCCAATTTACTAGTCTTTCTCGGAGTCCTCTCAACCATAATCGGGGGATGAGGTGGACTAAACCAAACCCAACTACGAAAAATCCTAGCCTACTCCTCAATCGCCCATCTTGGTTGAATAATCACAATCCTACACTTCTCCCCCAATTTAACCCAACTAAATTTAATCCTTTACATTATTATAACATCAACAACCTTTCTCCTGTTTAAAATATTTAACTCAACTAAAATCAATTCTATCTCCTCCTCTTCATCTAAATCTCCCCTACTATCTACCATTGCCCTAATGACCCTCCTCTCCCTAGGGGGGTTACCTCCACTTACAGGCTTTATACCGAAATGACTAATTTTGCAAGAAATAACAAAACAAAACCTAACCACCCCAGCCATTATTATAGCTATAATAACTCTCCTCAGCCTATTCTTTTACCTACGCCTATGCTATTCCACAACACTAACCATAGCCCCTAACCCAATTAACATAATAACATCATGACGAACTAAACTACCCCCCAACCTCACCATAACAACAACTACCTCATTATCAATTTTACTTCTACCAATTACCCCAGCTATCCTCATATTACTTTCTTAAGAAATTTAGGTTAACAACAGACCAAAAGCCTTCAAAGCCTTAAGTAGAAGAGAAAATCTCCTAATTTCTGTTAAGATCTGCAAGATTTTATCCCACATCTTCTGAATGCAACCCAGATGCTTTAATTAAGCTAAAACCTTCTAGATAAATAGGCCTTGATCCTACAAGATCTTAGTCAACAGCTAAGCGTTCAATCCAGCGAACTTTTACCTAAACTTTCTCCCGCCGAAAAGAACAAAGGCGGGAGAAAGCCCCAGGAGGAACTAATCTCCGGTTTTGGGTTTGCAACCCAACGTAACTGTCTACTGCAGGGCTATGGCAAGAAGAGGAATTTGACCTCCGTACACGGAGCTACAATCCGCCACTTAGTTCTCAGTCACCTTACCTGTGGCAATTAATCGTTGACTTTTTTCTACAAACCACAAAGATATTGGCACCCTGTATTTAATCTTTGGTGCATGAGCAGGAATAGTGGGAACAGCCCTAAGCCTACTAATTCGAGCTGAACTAGGGCAGCCTGGGTCTCTCCTAGGAGATGATCACATCTATAATGTTATTGTTACCGCCCATGCATTTGTAATAATTTTCTTCATAGTAATACCCGTAATAATTGGTGGCTTTGGAAATTGACTAGTACCATTAATAATTGGTGCACCAGATATAGCCTTCCCACGAATAAACAACATAAGCTTTTGACTTCTTCCCCCCTCTTTCCTTTTACTCCTAGCTTCAGCCGGAGTTGAAGCTGGGGCCGGTACTGGCTGAACAGTTTATCCACCCTTAGCTGGTAATTTAGCACACGCTGGGGCATCCGTAGACTTAACTATTTTTTCTTTACATTTAGCAGGTATTTCATCAATTTTAGCCTCAATTAATTTTATTACAACTATTATTAATATAAAACCACCAGCTATCTCCCAATACCAAACACCATTATTTGTATGATCAATCTTAGTAACAACCGTCCTCCTTCTATTAGCACTCCCAGTCCTTGCAGCCGGTATTACAATATTACTCACTGACCGAAACCTAAACACAACATTCTTTGACCCAGCAGGAGGAGGGGATCCAATTTTATACCAACATCTATTTTGATTTTTTGGTCACCCAGAAGTTTATATTTTAATTCTCCCAGGCTTTGGAATAATCTCCCATGTAGTAGCTTATTACTCCGGTAAAAAAGAACCATTCGGTTATATAGGCATAGTCTGAGCAATAATAGCAATCGGACTATTAGGTTTTATTGTATGAGCCCACCATATATTTACAGTAGGAATGGACGTTGATACACGAGCTTATTTTACCTCAGCAACAATAATTATTGCTATCCCCACAGGCGTAAAAGTATTTAGCTGACTAGCAACTCTTCACGGAGGCTCTATCAAATGAGAAGCCCCATTATTATGAGCCCTTGGGTTCATCTTTTTATTTACAGTAGGGGGATTAACAGGTATTGTTCTAGCTAACTCCTCTTTAGACATCGTACTTCATGATACTTATTACGTAGTAGCTCACTTCCATTATGTCCTTTCAATAGGAGCAGTATTTGCCATCATAGCAGGATTTATCCACTGATTTCCTCTTATCTCTGGCTTCACCTTACATTCAACATGAACAAAAACCCAATTTGTAGTTATGTTTATTGGAGTAAATTTAACATTCTTCCCACAACATTTCCTAGGTCTTGCTGGTATACCACGACGTTACTCAGATTACCCAGATGCATACACCTTATGGAATACAGTCTCCTCTATCGGCTCTACAATCTCACTTGTAGCAGTAATTATATTTTTATTTATTATCTGAGAAGCATTTGCCTCAAAACGAGAAGTGTTATCCATCGAATTACCTCACACAAACGTTGAATGATTACATGGCTGCCCTCCACCACATCACACATACGAAGAACCAGCATTTGTTCAAGTCCAACGAACTTTTTAAACAAGAAAGGAAGGAATCGAACCCCCTTATGTTAGTTTCAAGCCAACCACATCACCATTCTGTCACTCTCTTACTAAGACTCTAGTAAAATACATTACACTGCTTTGTCGAAGCAGAATTGTGAGTTAAAATCCCACGAATCTTAATTTATAATGGCACACCCCTCACAATTAGGATTTCAAGACGCAGCCTCCCCAGTTATGGAAGAACTTATTCATTTTCACGACCACACACTAATAATTATATTTCTAATTAGCACTTTAATTCTCTACATTATCACAGCAATAGTATCAACAAAACTTACAAACAAATACATTCTTGATTCTCAAGAAATTGAGATTGTCTGAACTATTCTCCCCGCCATCATTCTCATTATAATTGCCCTTCCATCCCTACGTATCTTATATCTCATAGACGAAATTAATGAGCCCCATTTAACCATTAAAGCTATAGGCCATCAATGATACTGAAGCTATGAATACACAGATTATGAAGACCTAGGATTTGACTCTTATATAATCCAGACCCAAGACTTAACCCCAGGCCAATTTCGTTTATTAGAAACAGACAGCCGAATAGTTGTACCCATAGAATCACCTATCCGCGTATTAGTATCAGCAGAAGATGTATTACATTCATGAGCTATCCCAGCCCTTGGTATTAAAATAGATGCCGTACCAGGACGCCTAAATCAAACTGCCTTCATCATCCCCCGACCAGGTATTTATTATGGTCAATGTTCAGAAATCTGCGGAGCTAACCATAGTTTTATGCCTATCGTAGTAGAAGCAGTCCCATTAGAACACTTCGAAGCCTGATCTTCATTAATACTAGAAGAAGCCTCACTAAGAAGCTAAACTGGAACAGCATTAGTCTTTTGAACTAAATATTGGTGACTACCATCCACCCTTAGTGAATATGCCCCAATTAAATCCTCACCCTTGATTTATTATTTTCCTATTTTCATGAATAATTTTTCTTGTTATCTTACCAAAAAAAGTAATAAACCATGTATTTAGCAATAACCCTACATTAAAAAGTACTAAAAAACCTAAACCCAAATCCTGAAACTGACCATGATCATAAGCTTTTTTGACCAATTCCTAAGCCCATCACTTCTTGGAATTCCATTAATTGCTCTAGCAATTACATTACCATGATTAATCTTCCCAACCCCAACGAATCGCTGACTAAATAATCGATTAATAACCCTCCAAAATTGATTTATTAACCGATTCATTTATCAACTCATACAACCCATTAATTTTACTGGTCATAAATGAGCTATTATATTTACAACATTAATACTGTTTCTAATCACTATTAACCTTCTAGGACTTCTCCCTTACACCTTTACACCTACAACCCAACTCTCCCTTAACATAGCATTTGCCCTCCCCCTATGACTCACAACTGTATTAATTGGAATGCTCAATCAACCAACAATTGCACTAGGACATTTCCTACCAGAAGGCACCCCCACCCCCCTAGCACCCATCCTAATTATTATTGAAACTATTAGTTTATTTATTCGACCATTAGCACTAGGAGTCCGACTAACTGCCAATTTAACAGCTGGTCACCTACTAATACAATTAATCGCAACTGCAGCCTTTGTCCTAATTACTATTATACCAACCGTAGCATTATTAACATCTATCATTCTATTCCTACTAATAATCCTGGAAGTAGCTGTGGCAATAATTCAAGCATACGTATTTGTCCTCTTACTAAGTCTATACTTACAAGAAAATACCTAATGGCTCATCAAGCACACGCATATCACATAGTCGACCCTAGTCCATGACCATTAACCGGAGCTACCGCCGCCCTTCTAATGACATCCGGGTTGGCCATCTGATTTCATTTTCACTCATTATTACTTCTCTACTTAGGATTGATCCTCCTACTATTAACTATAATTCAATGATGACGAGATATTATCCGAGAAGGAACATTCCAAGGCCATCATACACCCCCTGTCCAAAAAGGCCTCCGTTACGGAATAATCTTATTCATCACATCAGAAGTATTCTTCTTTCTAGGCTTTTTCTGAGCCTTTTACCATTCAAGTCTCGCCCCAACCCCAGAACTAGGAGGATGCTGACCACCAACAGGAATTAACCCATTAGACCCATTTGAAGTACCACTTCTGAATACCGCAGTACTTTTAGCTTCTGGCGTAACAGTAACCTGAACCCATCATAGTCTAATAGAAGGTAATCGAAAAGAAACTATTCAAGCCCTAACCCTTACTATTATCCTAGGAATTTATTTTACATCCCTCCAAGCCGTAGAATATTACGAAGCACCATTTACAATTGCTGACGGAGTCTACGGAACAACGTTCTATGTCGCCACAGGATTCCATGGTCTACATGTTATTATTGGCTCAACATTTTTAGCAATTTGTCTATTACGACAAATCCAATACCATTTCACATCAGAACATCACTTTGGCTTCGAAGCTGCCGCATGATATTGACACTTCGTAGACGTAGTATGATTATTCCTTTATGTATCCATCTATTGATGAGGCTCATAATTACTTTTCTAGTATAAACTAGTACAAATGATTTCCAATCATTTAATCTTGGCTAAAACCCAAGGAAAAGTAATGAACCTCATCGCGTCTTCTGTCGCAGCTACGGCCCTCATTTCCCTAATCCTTGTTTTAGTTGCATTTTGACTTCCATCACTAAATCCAGATAATGAAAAATTATCTCCCTATGAGTGTGGCTTTGACCCCCTAGGAAGCGCGCGTCTTCCATTCTCCCTACGCTTCTTCCTTGTAGCCATTCTATTCCTCCTATTTGACCTAGAAATTGCTCTCCTCCTCCCCCTACCATGGGGTAACCAACTATTCACACCATTATCCACATTATTCTGAGCAGCAATTATCCTAATTTTATTAACTCTAGGCCTTATTTATGAATGATTTCAAGGAGGACTAGAATGAGCAGAGTAGATGTTTAGTCCAAATAAAGACCACTAACTTCGACTTAGTAAACTATGGTGAAAACCCATAAACATCTTATGTCTCCTATACATTTTAGTCTTAACTCAGCATTCATCTTGGCCCTTATAGGTCTTGCACTCAATCGCTCCCACCTCCTATCTGCACTCCTCTGTTTAGAAGGTATACTACTAACCCTATTTATCACTATCACTATCTGGACTTTAATACTGAACTCCACCTCATGCTCAATTACCCCTCTAATTATCCTTACATTTTCAGCTTGCGAAACTAGTGCAGGCCTAGCCATCCTAGTGGCTACCTCCCGCTCTCACGGCTCTGATAACTTACAAAACCTAAACCTTCTCCAATGCTAAAAATCCTAATTCCAACAATCATACTTTTCCCAACCACATGAATAATTAATAAAAAATGACTGTGACCTATAACCACTACCTATAGCCTTCTAATCGCATTACTAAGCCTACTCTGATTTAAATGAAGTATGGATATTGGCTGAGACTTTTCTAACCAATATATAGCTATTGACCCCTTATCAGCCCCTTTGCTAATTCTTACATGCTGACTTCTCCCATTAACAATCTTAGCTAGCCAAAACCATATTACCCCAGAACCAATTATTCGACAACGAACATACATTACACTCCTTATTTTTCTCCAAACATTCCTCATTATAACATTTTCTGCAACCGAAATAATTATATTTTACATTATATTTGAAGCCACACTTATCCCAACACTTATTATTATTACACGATGAGGAAACCAAACAGAACGTTTAAATGCAGGAACATATTTTTTATTTTATACCCTAATTGGTTCTCTTCCCCTTCTTATTGCTCTTTTACTTATACAAAATAGTTTAGGGACATTATCCATAATCATTATACAACACTCACAACTTCTAAACCTATTTTCATGAACAAATAAATTATGATGAATAGCTTGCCTCATCGCCTTCCTTGTCAAAATACCTTTATATGGTATTCACCTTTGACTTCCCAAAGCTCACGTTGAAGCCCCAATCGCTGGGTCAATAATTCTAGCCGCAGTACTACTTAAGCTAGGGGGATACGGAATAATACGAATTATTGTTATATTAAATCCATTAACCAAAGAAATAGCTTACCCATTCTTAATCTTAGCTATCTGAGGAATTATCATAACCAGCTCCATCTGTCTACGACAGACAGACCTAAAATCTCTAATCGCCTATTCATCAGTAAGTCATATAGGCCTAGTCGCTGCAGCAATTCTCATCCAAACACCATGAAGTTTCGCAGGAGCAGTTACACTAATAATTGCCCATGGCTTAATTTCATCAGCCCTATTCTGCTTAGCCAACACTAACTATGAACGAATCCACAGCCGAACTATACTTCTAGCCCGAGGCACACAAATCATTCTCCCTTTAATAGCAACCTGATGATTCCTTACCAGCCTCGCCAATCTTGCTCTACCCCCATCCCCCAACCTAATAGGGGAACTCCTCATTATTACCTCATTATTCAACTGATCCAACTGGACTATTATTTTATTGGGCCCCGGAGTATTAATCACAGCCTCTTACTCACTCTATATATTTTTAATAACCCAACGAGGCCCGACCCCCCATCACATCCTATCATTAAATCCTAATTATACACGAGAACATCTTCTACTCAACCTCCATCTAATCCCTATTCTTCTACTAATACTTAAACCAGAACTTATTTGAGGCTGGACACTTTGTATTTATAGTTTAACCAAAACATTAGATTGTGGTTCTAAAAATAAGAGTTAAAACCTTTTTAACTACCGAGGGAGGTCAAGGACACAAAGAACTGCTAATTCTTTCTATCATGGCTCAAATCCATGACTCACTCGGCTTCTGAAAGATAATAGCAATCTATTGGTCTTAGGAACCAAAAACTCTTGGTGCAACTCCGAGCAAAAGCTATGACCACCATTTTCAATTCATCACTCCTCATAATTTTTACCGTCCTCATTTTTCCATTAATAACCTCATTAAACCCTAAAGAACTTAATCCTAATTGATCTTCATCCTATGCAAAAATAGCTGTGAAAATTTCCTTCTTCATCAGCCTTATTCCTCTATTTATTTTCCTGGACCAAGGTTTAGAATCAATCATAACTAATTATAATTGAATAAATATTGGACCATTCGACATCAACATAAGCTTCAAATTCGATATATACTCAATTATATTTATCCCAGTAGCCCTTTACGTAACCTGATCTATCCTTGAATTTGCCCTATGATACATACACTCTGACCCAAATATTAACCGCTTTTTCAAATACTTATTACTCTTCCTAATCTCAATAATTATTCTAGTCACCGCTAACAACATATTTCAACTGTTTATTGGTTGGGAAGGAGTTGGAATTATGTCCTTCCTCCTAATTGGCTGATGACACAGCCGAACAGATGCTAACACGGCTGCCCTCCAAGCTGTAATTTATAACCGAATAGGAGACATCGGACTAATCCTCAGCATAACCTGATTAGCCATAAACTTAAATTCATGAGAAATCCAACAACTCTTTATTTTATCTAAAAATATAGACTTAACCTTACCACTCTTTGGCCTCGTCCTAGCTGCAGCTGGAAAATCCGCACAATTTGGACTTCACCCTTGACTTCCATCCGCTATAGAAGGACCCACACCAGTCTCTGCCCTACTCCATTCTAGTACAATAGTCATTGCCGGTATCTTCCTACTAATCCGTCTTCACCCCCTAATTCAAAACAATCAACTAATCCTAACATTATGCCTATGTCTAGGGGCCCTAACTACCCTCTTTACTGCAGCCTGTGCACTCACCCAAAATGATATCAAAAAAATTATCGCCTTCTCAACATCAAGTCAACTAGGACTAATAATAGTAACAATTGGCCTAAACCAACCCCAACTTGCCTTCCTCCATATTTGTACTCACGCCTTCTTCAAAGCCATACTCTTCTTATGCTCAGGGTCTATTATCCACAACCTAAGCGGCGAACAAGACATTCGTAAAATAGGTGGCCTCCACAAACTTCTACCATTTACCTCATCTTCCTTAACTGTTGGAAGCCTAGCCCTTACAGGTATGCCATTCTTATCAGGTTTCTTCTCAAAAGACACTATCATTGAATCCATAAACACTTCACACCTAAACGCCTGAGCCCTAACCCTCACCCTTATCGCAACATCATTCACAGCTATCTACAATCTCCGACTCATTTTCCTTGTATTAATAAATTATCCACGTTTCAATCCTCTCCCTTCAATTAACGAAAATCACCCAACAATGATTAACCCAATCAAACGTCTTGCTTACGGGAGTATCTTAATAGGTCTCATTATTATACTAAATTTAAACCCAACAAAAACCCAAACTATAACAATAACTCCTCTACTAAAAATATCCGCCTTATTAATCACAATCATCGGCCTCCTACTAGCCCTAGAATTAGCCAACTTAACCAACACCCAATTTAAAACTGTTCCCATTCTCCACACTCATCACTTTTCCAACATACTCGGATACTTCCCACAAATCATCCATCGCCTATTGCCAAAAATTAACTTAAATTGAGCCCAACACATTCCAACCCACTTGATTGACCAAACATGAAATGAAAAAATCGGACCAAAAAGTGCTCTTATCCAACAAACTCTACTAATTAAATTATCCACCCAACCACAACAAGGCTATATTAAAACCTACCTAATACTACTTTTCCTTACATTAACCTTAGCCCTACTAACTACATTAATCTAACTACACGCAAGGCTCCCCAAGATAATCCACGAGTCAACTCCAACACAACAAATAAAGTCAATAATAATACTCACCCACTCAAAACTAATAATCATCCCCCATCAGCATACAATAATGCTACCCCCACAAAATCTCCTCGAACTATCTCCAAATTGCTTATCTCCTCTACCCCGCCTCAACTTAATTCAAATCACTTAACCATAAAATATTTACTAATAAAAATTAACCCTATAAAATAAAATCCAACATACAATAACACAGACCAATTACCCCACGACTCAGGATAGGGCTCAGCAGCAAGCGCTGCCGTATAAGCAAATACTACTAACATCCCCCCTAAATAAATTAAAAATAAAATTAATGATATAAAAGATCCACCATGTCCCACTAATAACCCACACCCCACCCCAGCAGCTATAACTAAACCCAATGCAGCATAATAAGGAGATGGATTAGATGCCACCCCAATTAAGCCTAAAATTAAACAAATTATTATTAAAAACATAAAATAAACCATTATTCTCACCTGGACTCCAACCAAGACCAATAACTTGAAAAACTATCGTTGTTAATTCAACTATAAGAATTTATGGCCATAAATATCCGAAAAACTCACCCACTACTAAAAATCGTAAACCACGTCTTAATTGATCTCCCAACCCCCTCCAACATTTCAATTTGATGAAACTTTGGCTCACTTCTAGGACTATGTTTAATTATCCAAATCCTTACAGGACTTTTTCTAGCTATACATTATACCGCAGACATCTCCATAGCCTTCTCCTCAGTAATCCACATTTGCCGTGATGTCAACTATGGCTGACTTATCCATAATATCCATGCCAACGGAGCCTCATTATTCTTCGTCTGTGCATACCTACACATTGCCCGAGGACTTTACTATGGCTCCTACCTCCACAAAGAAACATGAAATGTTGGAGTAATCCTATTCTTTCTATTAATAACTACAGCCTTCGTAGGATATGTATTACCCTGAGGACAAATATCCTTCTGAGGCGCCACAGTCATTACCAACCTCCTATCTGCCTTCCCATACATCGGGAATATACTAGTCCAATGAATTTGAGGAGGCTTTTCAGTGGGTAACGCCACCCTGACACGATTCTTCACATTTCACTTTCTCCTCCCTTTCTTAATTACCGCATTAATAATAATTCACATCCTCTTCCTACATGAAACAGGCTCAAGCAACCCTATAGGACTTAATTCCAACACAGACAAAATCCCCTTTCACCCTTATTTCTCCTACAAAGACACACTCGGTTTTTTTATTATAATTGTTTCCCTAATATCCCTAGCCCTACTTTTCCCTTATTCATTAGGAGACGCTGAAAACTTTATCCCTGCAAACCCTCTTATCACCCCTCTCCATATTAAACCCGAATGATACTTCCTATTCGCCTACGCTATCCTCCGATCTATCCCAAACAAACTAGGAGGTGTCCTAGCCCTCCTATTCTCCATCTTTATCCTCATACTAGTTCCGCTTCTCCACACCTCTAAACAACGAAATAACACCTTTCGTCCATTCACACAAATTTTCTTCTGACTTCTTGTAATTAACATACTTATCTTAACCTGAATTGGGGGACAACCAGCTGAACAACCATTTATTCTCATCGGACAAGTCGCATCCACCACCTACTTTTCCTTATTCCTTATTATAATCCCCCTCACTGGCTGATGTGAAAATAAAATCCTCAACCTAAACTAATCCTGGTAGCTTAACTTAAAAGCGTCGGCCTTGTAAGCCGGAGACTGGAGATTTAATTCTCCCTAAGATACATTAGGAAAAAGGGGTTAAACTCTTTCCCTTGGCCCCAAGGCCAGGGCACCCTCCGAGTCCGCCCCCTAAGCGCTATTAAAACATAGCCCTAAAGAAAAATAACTAATCCTGGTAGCTTTACTTAAAAGCGTCGGCCTTATAGGCTGGAAACTGGGAATTTTAATTCCCCTAAATACATTAGGAAAAGAAGGATTAAACTCTTTCCCTTGACCCCAAGGCTGGGGCACCCTCCGAGCCGCCCCCTAAACGCTATTAAAATATAGCCCTAAAGAAAAATAACTAACCCTGGTAGCTTTACTTAAAAGCGTCGGCCTTATAGGCCGGAAACTGGGAATTTTTATTCCCCTAAATACATTAGGAAAAGAAGGGTTAAACTCTTTCCCTTGGCCCCAAGGCTGGGACACCCTCCGAGCCGCCCCCTGAACGCTATTAAAACATAGCCCTAAAGAAAAATAACTAATCCTGGTAGCTTTACTTAAAAGCGCCGGCCTTATAGGCTGGAAACTGGGAATTTTAATTCCCCTAAATACATTAGGAAAAGAAGGATTAAACTCTTTCCCTTGACCCCAAGGCTGGGACACCCTCCGAGCCGCCCCCTAAACGCTATTAAAATATAGCCCTAAAGAAAAATAACTAACCCTGGTAGCTTTACTTAAAAGCGTCGGCCTTATAGGCCGAAAACTGGGAATTTTTATTCCCCTAAATACATTAAGAAAAGAAGGGTTAAACTCTTTCCCTTGGCCCCAAGGCCAGGGCACCCTCCGAGTCCGCCCCCTAAGCGCTATTAAAACATAGCCCTAAAGAAAAATAACTAATCCTGGTAGCTTTACTTAAAAGCGTCGGCCTTATAGGCCGGAAACTGGGAATTTTTATTCCCCTAAATACATTAGGAAAAGAAGGGTTAAACTCTTTCCCTTGGCCCCAAGGCTGGGACACCCTCCGAGCCGCCCCCTGAACGCTATTAAAACATAGCCCTAAAGAAAAATAACTAATCCTGGTAGCTTTACTTAAAAGCGCCGGCCTTATAGGCTGGAGACTTAATTCTCCCCTAGATATATCAGGGGAAGGAGGGTTAAACTCCCGCCTTTGGCCCCCAAAGCCAAGATTCTGCCCAAACTGCCCCCTGGACACTATTAAAAATATGAAAACCTAAAGAAAATTTTTTACAAAAAGTTAGTCAGATTAACATATTAATGACATAGCCCACATATCCTAATATAGTACATTACTTATCTCGACTAATCTAACATTAATAGACTATCCCCTACTGGTATCATATATCTATGCTTAATCCTCATTAATCTATATTCCACTATATCATTACATACTATGCTTAATACTCATTAATCTATATCCCACTATTTCATTTCATACTATTCTTTAGTCCCCAATATTCTAATATCAAAATTTTCATTACATAACAATCAATTATTTAACCCTTAATTATCTAATTTATATATTATGCGGGTTGGTAAGAACATCACATCCCGCTACTGTAAGAAAAAAATAGCTCTATTTGTGGCACTGTACTCGATTTATCCCTATCAATTGATCAAAATTGGCATCTGATTAATGCTTGTAATCCTTTAATCCTTAATCGCGTCAAGAATGTTAGTACGCTAGCTCCCTTTAATGGCAACTCCGTCCTTGATCGTCTCAAGATTTATTTTCCTCCCTAATTTTTTTGGGGGGGATGAAGCAATAATTACTCCCCGGAAGGGCTCATCTGGAACACTAAGATAAATCTGAATCCACCTCGACACTTATATAAGATACTCATTACTATCATTCATGAATTATAATTGTCAAGTTGACCATACCTGAGAGGGATAGAGAAAATGACGTCATAGACGTCACGTTTCGATTTTTTTGATTAATGAAGCTATGGTTTAAAAAACTCATTCTCTTAACCCCCATCTAGACAAAATTTATAATAATTATTAGTGTAAAATACATTTCATTATTCTAATACATTCTTCACTTTATTAGGCATAAAATTTATTATATTAGGTTTTCCCCTAGGTTGTGTAAAAATGGGGCCGCCGAAAAGAAAAAACAATTTTTGATAAAAACCCCCCTCCCCCTAATATACACGGACTCCTCGAAAAACCCCAAAAACGAGGGCCGGACATATATAAACCCACCCACCCACCCACACTCAACCCCACCCACAACCACTCAATCAA